AGCATTTACCTATTATAGAGATGGTGCGATTTGATTCTTTTTTTTTTTCTCAGCCTTACGAGAAAGACACACGCGTCGGGAAAGAAAAATAGTATTGAAAAAAAATCTCCGCTTGTTGAAGGTTAAGTTTCGAAATCGAACAACCCCTTACTGTCGTGTATCTCCGATTAATGCAGCCCCAGATGCTTCAATTGTCGATTCTAGTATTGAGCGAAAGGTTACACCACCACCTACTAGGTAGGTTCTATATTATATATATATATATTACAGGTCAATCCTATTCCATACCACTAGGCGGCATAAGGGAAGAAGCACTACACCTAGGAATCAACAACATGAACACTTTGTTAGAAACTTTTCCCTTCCTTAATAACAGGATCCGGATTAACAAAACAAAAATGGTTGTGATAACAAATATCCATCTCGTTTGTACTTTTGGTACCTGTATAACCATCGAAGACTGTTGAAGTGACTAATTCCGCGAAATTTGGTAGGAGGCGTTGAGGACAAAGAAATTGTTGGGGTTACCCTTTCATTCATTTTTATTTAGATCTAGTATAAATTCTCAATACGCTTAATGTTAAGAAAGGGTCCCCTGCAGGAAGGTTGGCTAGAAATTTATTGTAAAAACATTAGCCCCGCTCGGTTTATAATGAGAATATTTCAATCGTTTTTTTTATTCCCTGTATTATTTCTCATTATGAACATAAAGGAGGAGCCGTATGAGATAAAAATCTCACGTATGGTTCTGGAACGGATATTTATCGAATAATGAAGACCGTAACGGATGTCAGCGCAATCCGAAGGAAATTATGCGGAAGCTTTACAAAATTATTATGAAGCTATGCGACTTGAAATTGATCCCTATGATCGAAGTTATATACTCTATAATACAGGCCTTATCCACACAAGTAATGGGGAACATACAAAAGCTTTGGAATATAATTTTCGAGCACTCGAACGAAACCCATTTTTACCACAAGCTTTTAATAATATGGCCGTGATCTGTCATTACGTGCGACTATCTCCACTATAGAAAAAAAGTAAAAAGCAAATCAGATAGTAAATACTAGAAACAAAACAAATTATAGGCTTTCTACATATGTATCGTCCAAAAAACGATTTTTATCAGCTGTAGCAAAGAAAAAAATTTCATAGAAATTGAATTATGAAGACATAGATATGCCTATATACTTTATTCTATGGATAGCGGTAAAGGATCTAATTGATAGACAAAGCGCCATAAAGATAAATTAGTACGTTTTTAGCTAATTATAAATTAAATTAATTATATATAATTAATTTAATATAGAAGAAAAACTGCTTACTTATGTCATGCTATGAGATAATGGTTAGGAATCGACTTATGTAATAAAGTCAATCCACTAAGAAGGGTATTGAGCAGCGGCGTAGGATCTGATCCCAAAGAAAGAGAGTAAGTCTTTCTGAAGGAAAGTCTTTTTCAATAATTCTATATCAATTTATATGTGAAACCGAGATAGGTACCTTTCTTAAAATTATAAAGAGAGATGCCTCTACTTTATACTTTCTTGAGGGTGGGATAAAAGATAAAACTTATGATCAAAATAAAAAGAAAAGTTTGAAACTTATGGAACGTATTATTTTTTGGTTAACCCAATAAAAAGTGGGATCGATCTCTGAGAAATCACATTTCATTTTAGTTATTTATAGTTCTAGAGGGTAGATCAAAATGAAAATGGGACAATTGACCGACGAGCCGTATGAGGTGAAACTCTCAAGTACGGTTCTAAGGGAAGGAATTAACTTACCTATTTCGACCGGGGAGAACAGGCCATTCGGCAGGGAGATTCTGAAATTGCGGAAGCTTGGTTCAATCAAGCCGCTGAATATTGGAAACAAGCGATAGCGCTTACTCCAGGTAATTATATTGAAGCGCAGAATTGGTTGAAGATCACGAGGCGTTTCGAATAAAAATCGAAAAAAAAAGAAAGCTTTTGATCCCTTTGACCCCATACAGTCAAAGAGGCAAAGAAAAACAGAATATAACGAATAAAATAGATCATTCTTCTGCGAAGGGCCAATCAAATTATTTGATTATATCCCTTCTAATTCTAATCTAAAATCATTACATTTCGTAAAAAGAAACGCTACACAATAGTAATAGTTAAGAATATAAATAGAAAATAGAGTTTCCTATTTAATTAGAATTAATATTTATTTCAAAAAATATTAATTCTAATTAAATATAAATAGAAGTAAAGTCATATGTTCTATGTAAAACATGAAATAGCTCCATCTAGTAGCTTCTAATTATGAATAAATTAGATTGAACAAACAAAAAAAAGTTTTTGCATCAATCCGAAAATAAGGGGTTTTCTAATATTCAAAAGGAAATGGGTCCGTTAGGCGCCATATAGCTATGTCATAATATATTCGAACACTTGCCCTGAATAAACTTCCAGATCATAATTGGTCTAGTGAATAACTAAATCAAAAATAGATAAATGTCGAAGGTAAA